TTTATACAATGTGTAGTGCGGTGTGAATGCCTTGGAAGAAAAATATAGGCGTAAATAATTACGAGAGTGTTGGTCGAGATATACTGCGACACCAACCTTCCTAATATAGAAAACTAAAGCTGTAAAGCTTACTGCGTACACAGTGATATAGGGGAAGTGAAACATCTCAGTACCCTGTTTGTTAAATCAACCGAGAAGCCATAAGTAGTGGTGAGCGAAAGTGGTGTTTGGCTAAATTTTAAATTTTAAAACAAAAAACCATTTTTACCGTAGAAGGTTATAGTCCTGTAGCTTTAAAATTTAAAATTTAAATAGTAGAACAAGGCAAGTTTACCTTGTTCGAGTTTTGGGGGACCACCCTCAAAGCCTAAGGTTATTTTTCTTTCCGATAGTGAACAAGTACCGTGAGGGAAAGGTGAAAAAGAAGTCGCGACAGTGAATAGATCCTGAAACTCCGCATTTGAGTCGGCGCTTTAGAAAGCAACGGCATACCTTTTGTATAATGGGCAAGTGAATTTTAATAAAAGGCAAGCTTAAACGTATTAAAGTCTAAGCGAAGATAATTCGAGTTTTAAATGGCGACTCATAGTCTTTTGTTAAAGACCCGAAACCGGTTGATCTAAACTTGAGCAGGCTGACATTGTAATGGTAACATTCTTTTGAGGGCCGAACCCGTGTATGTGGCAAAATACTGGGATGACTTGAGTTTAGGGGTGAAAGGCCAATCAAAGCCGGTGATAGCTGGATTTCTGCGAAATCTATTTAAGTAGAGCGTTCTATTAGAATAGTCCGGGGTAGAGCACTGTGCAAGTAAGGGGGGTATTTGCTTTACCGAGCTTTGGCAAACTTCGAATACGGGCTCTATTTTTGGGGCAGACAGAACATGTATGCTAAGATTCATGTTCGAAAGGGAAACAGCCCAGATTGTTAGTTAAGGTCCAAGAGATAGCTTCAGTGACAAAGGTTATTTATGCTCCAAGACTGTCAGGAGGTAGGCTTGGAAGCAGCCATTCTTTTAAGACAGCGTAATAGCTCACTGACCTAGAGCATAAAGCCCACAAATTTTGAGGGCTTAAAGCTATTACCGAAACTTCAAACAAAAGGATATATTAAAATTCTTTTGTGGTAGCAGAACATTCCGTAGGTTGTAAAAGCTTTAGTGTAAACTATTGTGAAGATATCGGAAATGAGAATACTTGCATGAGTAGCACGAAACAACGATAAGCGTTGTGGCCGTAAGTCTAAGGTTTCCGATCTAAAGTAAAACTTGGTCGGCAGAAGTGTGTACTTCTAGAAAAAACGGTCCCTAAGCGGTCAAGCCAAAGCTTGTAGCGATGGGCAAGATTATGCTGTGATAAGTTACTGACGAAAAATTCACTTTATTTTTAATATATTTAAAGGTAAATTATTTTTTCCAAGAAAAAGGCTCTTTTTTAAACCGTACCTTAAACCGCCACAGGTAGACGGGTTGAGAACACTAAGGCCTTGAGATAACCTCGTTGAAGGAACTCGGCAAAATGACTCTGTAACTTCGGAATAAGGAGTAAAAAGTTGTGCGAAAGCTCTACTTTTTGGCACAAAATTGGGGGTAGCGACTGTTTATTAAAAACACAGGTCTCTGCTAACTCGTAAGAGGTTGTATAGGGACTGACACCTGCCCGGTGCCGGTAGGTAAAGACCCGGTGTTTACGCATTGGTATCAAACCCCGGTAAACGGCGGCTGTAACTATGACGGTCCTAAGGTAGCGAAATTCCTTGTCGGGTAAGTTCCGACCCGCATGAATGGTGTAACGACTTCCCCGCTGTCTCCAACGGGGTCTCAGTGAAATTACAAAGGTCGTGAAGATGCGACCATCCTACAGCTAGACGGAAAGACCCCGTGCACCTTTACTATATGCAACTATTGTAATTCAAAGGTTTTAGTGTAGAATAGGTGGGAGCTTGTAATTTAATTTCTACGAGGATTATTAAGGCGTTAGTGAAATACCACCCAAAGATCTGTTGATTTACTAACTTGCGGACAGTGGTTGCTGGGTAGTTTGACTGGGGCGGTCGCCTCCTAAAAAGTAGCGGAGGCATGCAAAGGTAGGCTCATGACCTATAAAGGTAAGTCGAGCGCAATGGTAAAAGCCTGCTTGACTGTAAGAAAAACATTTCGATCAGAGACGTAAGTCGGTCATAGTGATCCGGTAATTCTTTGTGGAAGGGTTATCGCGCAATGGATAAAAGGTACGCCGGGGATAACAGGCTAATGATCCTCTAGAGCTCCTATCGACGGGTTCGTTTGGCACCTCGATGTCGACTCATCACATCCTGGAGCTGAAAAGGGTTCCAAGGGTTCGGTTGTTCGCCGACGAAAGTGGTACGTGAGTTGGGTTTAGAACGTCGTGAGACAGTTTGGTCCCTATCTTCTGTGGGTGTTTGAAAATTGCGAGGACTATACCTTAGTACGAGAGGACCAGGAAAACTCGATCCCTGGTGTTCCGGTTGTTCTTTAAGGGCAGCGCCGGGTAGCTACATCGAGAAGAGATAATCGACCGCTAGGCGAGAAACTTACCTCAAGTCAAGTTTTCAGTGGGGGTGGAAATTAATCACTTTGATAGGCGGGAGGTGTAAGAGCTGTAAAGTTTTAAGCTGACCTGTACTAATCCCCGAGGTATCAAATAAGCACCGGTAACCCCCCCCCCCCCCCGCACTTTTGTTTTACTCTTTAATAAAAAATAAAAGTAAAATTATGTCCGTATTTTTTTTTTATAAAAGTAGTTTACCTATAGTATAAGAGGAATTATTTAATCGTAGCGGGTGTGTAACTCAGATGGTTAGAGTAGTGGACTTTTAATCCGAGGGTCTTGGGTTCAAGTCCCAACACACCTTTATTATGGGAGCATAACTCAGCGGTAGAGTATGTGCCTTACAAGCATGAAGTCGTGAGTTCGATCCTCTCTGGTCCCAACTTTCTTATAACTATTGCTTAAATTAATTATTGTAAGTGGCCCGTTATTACGTTATAATATAAAACTTTTTTTAAATGTTAGTTCAAGCCGCTAAACTTTTAGGTGCTGGTCTAGCTACTATTGGTCTAGCTGGAGCAGGTGTGGGTATTGGAACCGTTTTTGGTGCTCTTGTTTTGGGTACTGCGCGTAATCCGTCTCTGAGGGATGAGTTATTCAGAATTGCAATCTTGGGGTTTGCTTTAACAGAAGCTATTGCTCTATTTGCTTTGATGATGGCTTTTTTGATTCTATTTGCTCTGTAGTCTGTATATCTCCAGTGGCGATTAAAAATAATACTTGAGAGAAAACTGCTCGGTGGATTTAGCGGTGTAGTTCAGCGGTTAGAACATTGGAATCATATCCCAGATGTCAGGGGTTCAAATCCCTTCTCCGTTAGATTTATAGCGACTTTGGTGAAATTGGTATACACGTCAGACTTAAAATCTGTTTCTATCTAAAGAGTATCGGTTCAAGTCCGATAAGTCGTAGCATTGGTGCGGCGGATATAACTCAGTTGGTTAGAGTGCCAGATTGTGGCTTTGGACGACGGGGGTTCAAGTCCCCTTATTCGCCGTTAGGGCTAGATAGTATAATGGGCTAATGCAGTGGGTTGCAAACCCAAAAATGAGGGTTCAAATCCCTCTCCAGCTTTCCTCAATAGCTCAATCGGTAGAGCATATGGCTGTTAACCATAGTGTTGTTGGTTCGAGTCCGATTTGGGGAGAATTAGTTATAGCGAATTTGGGTTGGTGCGCCTGTCGTTTGGGTAGCTCAGTAGGTAGAGTAAAGGACTGAAAATCCTTAGGTCGTTGGTTCAATCCCAGTCCCAAACAATACTAATGCTTTCAAAATTTTTTAATAAATTACGTAATAGTCTTGCTGTTTATCATTTTTCAACTTCATTTAAAGAAGTTGGTTTTTGCATAAAAATTTTGGATCTTTTGTGGAAAGAAAATTTAATACGAGGTTATACAAAAAAAAATGGATTAATTACAGTATTGTTACGGTATTATGACGGATCTCCAACGTGTTGTCGTTTAACTATTGTTTCTCGACCGCGTGATCGTATCTATCTATCCTCATTAGATCTTTGTCGGTTATCTCAGGATTTTGGTGTTTTAATTGTGTCTACACCAAAAGGTGTTATGACTGCCGAAAGCGCTATACGCAAAGGGGATGGAGGTGAAATTTTGGGATATGCCTCATGATTGCTCCTGTTTATAGATTACCAATAGGTGTTAGCTGTTTAAGCAACAATGGGAAAGTTTATGTTTTAGGACCTTGCGGCGTCGTTGATTTTGATTGCGCCAGCAAGATATACCGCAAGGGAAATGTTATAGTTTTTTTGCCTTATTTGACGTCATATTATAGTTCTATTTTTACTCAAGCTGTTTTAGGTGTTGTTTTGGGTTACAGCGCAGAATTGGTTCTTAAAGGGGTGGGGTATAAAGTTTATAAGTCCAATGAAAAACTTATATTTGCTCTAGGTTTTAGTCATAGTATTTCTATTGATATTCCCGTGGGTGTGTCCGCAAGATTTAATAAAAAAACATTGTCCCTAATGTCTCCAAATTTTGGACTTTTGCAACATTTTACAACAAACATACGGGCATACCGTTTTCCAGACCCCTACAAGGGTGCTGGGGTTGTCTATTTAAACGAAATAGTTACTTGCAAGGAGGGTAAAAAAAATTAATGCATCGAACAAAAAATGGAGCTATTCTTTCATTTTTTGTGGGTTCTTACGGTTATTTAGTACCCCGTTTTAAAAATGACGATGTAAGAGTATCAAAAACGATTCAATCTTATCTTTTAGGCAAGCGTGATTTATATTACTTATATAATTTGGAAAAAAGTTTATATGGTATTCGTGCGACTTTAGAAGTTTTAGAGATAATGATAGATAGCGAAGCTGATATACTTTTTATTAATAGTTTGCCCATAATAACAAAAGGATTTGATAAAAACATTAGTATAACCAGTGTGAAATGGAAAAGAGGTGTTCTGTCAAAATTTAAAAAAGCAAATTTGGTTTTTCTTTGTGATATCATGAAAGAGAATTTAGTGGAGTGTCATCGCGAGTGTTTGTTAGTAGCCGGTGTTGGGGGTTCGACGGCAAGCAGAATGTCCTACCTTTTTAATTTAAATATAGAGGATATCTTATTATCCTATTGGTTTTTTAATGCGGTGTCTGTAATATGTCGTCGTGGTAAAAAGAAATTAAAGCGTGATAAAAAAACACCTGGTTTCCTCGGAGAAAGGAGTCGCGGTCAATCCTATAATTATGCGATTTAAACCAAAGTACAAATCTTGTATATGGGCCAGAGCTGATATTTGGGGTGATCTATTATGTAAAGAAAAAACTTTTTTGCGTCCGAAATGGGATTTAATCATGGGTATGCTTGGAGGGCGTAAGCGCCGTAGGCGACCTTTAGCTAAAAGGTCTAAAGAGAAGTCCTCCCGTAGACACACACCTTACCCATTATGCCATAATTATAATTTTGTACAACCCCATTCTCGGCCAAATCAAACGTTTAAGTATAACCGATGGGGTTATCGGAATACACTATCTATTTTATTGTGTCTAAGACGGTTTTATGGGGATTTAAGCCACAATACCTTAAAAAAAATTTGTATTCTATTATTCAAATCAGAAGCGCCTATTCAACGGCTTCTGGGTATTCTAGAAGGGCGTTTAGACGTTACTTTGTATCGATTAGGTTTTTTTCATTCAATTTTTTACAGTCGTCAAGCGATTCAACATAATAAAGTATTAGTTAACGGAAAGTATATAAAAAATAATAATTTTATTTTACAAAAAGGAGATTTTGTTGAGTTTTGTCCAACGAAACGGTCTTCTATACGATCTCGGCTTTTATTTCGTTACAAGCCTTTTAGATCTTTTCGTATGCGATTGGAGCGGTGGCGGTTAACACATAGGTTTAAGTTTGAGTTGCATCTTCAGCCTACTCCTAGTTGGATTCAAACAGATTATTCCAATTTAAGTTTTGTTTTGGTATCAGATATTAAAACGCCTATTATATATCCTTTTAGGGCTAATATTGATGAAGCACTGTGGTTTTATAAACAAGGGTATTAATAATTTTTTAAATCATTTTACTTCTTAATACGTTATAACTTTTTAATTAATCTAAAATGTGGCTTACTTTTTTAACTATTCTACTAAATATTATTGATCTTGTTCTTCCTTTACTTATTGCAGTCGCCTATTTTACTTTAGCGGAACGTAAAATTATGGCAGGTATTCAAAGACGTAAGGGCCCAAATGTTATAGGATATTTGGGACTTCTTCAACCCTTAGCCGATGGTCTTAAACTTTTTGTTAAAGAGACTGTTTTGCCTACAAATGCAAATATTGTTCTTTTCGTGTTGGCCCCGTTAATTACTTTTATTTTAAGCCTTATTAGCTGGGCTGTCATTCCCTTTAGTTATGGTAATGTTATTTCTGATCCTCAATTGGGGGTTTTGTATTTTTTGGCAATATCTTCCTTGGGTGTCTACGGAGTCTTGATTTCCGGTTGGTCCAGTAATTCTAAGTATGCTTTTTTAGGAGCCCTGCGTTCTGCCGCTCAAATGGTTTCTTATGAGATATCTATGGGTATTGGGTTAATAAATGTTTGTTTGTGTGTCGGTACATTAAACTTAACAGAGATAGTTGTAGCGCAAAGGGACATTTGGTTGGTTTTCCCCCTATTACCGGTAGGTGTCATGTTTTTTATCGGTTGTCTCGCTGAAACAAACAGGCACCCCTTTGATTTGCCGGAGGCTGAAGCTGAGTTAGTATCGGGATATAATGTTGAATATTCGGCAATGGGGTTTGCTCTTTTTTTTCTAGGCGAATACGCCAATATGCTAGTTATGGGGGGTGTTACTTCCATTTGTTTTTTAGGGGGGTGGTTGTCTCCATTTGGTATTGGTGTCTTTTCGGACGGTATATGGTTTGGTTTAAAAATTTGTTTTTTTGTCATTTTGTTTGTTGTTATGCGGGCCATTCTTCCCAGATACCGTTATGACCAGTTAATGCGTCTCGGTTGGAAGTGCTTTTTACCGCTGTCACTGTCTCTTTTTATTCTTTCTGTAGGCATACTTTTGGGTTTTAATTGGTTGCCAAATTAGTAATTTTTTTATATATAAATCTTTAAATGTTTTATACAAGACTAAAATCTCATATATAAAGATTAAAGGCAATCCTATAAATAATTGACTTATTATATCGGGGGGTGTTACAAAAGCTGCAAATACTAATGATGTGATGTAATTAATTCCTCTATGTTTTATCCAGAGTGACGCCGTTGTGTTCCTTTCAATAAATCCTAGTAAAATAGCTGCGGGTAAACTGCAAGTTAATATGACGTTAAATTGTTTTAAGTGTGTAATGTAGTCATTAAATTTTGGTTCAAAAGTTAAATGAATAGGCATAAAAACAGTGGAGTATGTGTAAAATGTTTTCCAAAAAGTTTGAATTATTGATGGGAATGCGATGGTGTATAAAAATGTATTAAAAAAAATTGTTGTTATTAATAAAGTAAAACATGCATTGGCCTCATATATATAAAGTCCAGGCCTGAGAAATAATAGTAATTGTGTTAGCAGTATTGTAATACATATAGTTGTACTTATACTAGTGCATAATTGAATATAGGCAAAAAATATTTCAGTTACTCCTGTAGTTATAAAGTGAGAAAGTCCTTTTGGTAGAAGTATAAATATTAAACTTTGTTTATAGGTGTATATTGTAAAAAAAAATATGGTTGTTCCAATGATTGTGTGCATTAAGCGGTAATTAAACTCTTGTGTGTAGTGTATTGTAAATTGAAAGTTTTTCATTTTTAGACCTGTAAATCGAAGAAAGATAGTTTAATTGGTAGAACTTTGGTTTCCAAAGCCAACGGTTGGGGGTTCAAATCCCCCTCTTTCTGTTAGCCAAATATGAGGTTGTTTATTTAGCAATATATGACACAAACTGATGAAAATAAGTCTTTTACAATTTTTATTTATATTTTGCGTTGGACTCCTTTTTTTTGCTGATTTGCCTAAATTGGCTAAAAGCGTTAAAGAAAAAATAAAAGGATCTAAAAAAATTTAATAATTAAATTTTTAGTTTAAAATAATTATTGGATTGTTGGCGGTTCGTAGTTTAATAGGAAAAACATAGTTCTCATGAAGCTAGTATTGTAGGTTCAATTCCTGCCGGACTGACTGGTATTTGATTTATAATGGTCGTCTGGAGTCTAGCCAAGTAGGTAAGGCGCCCGTTTTTGGTGCGGGGATCGTAGGTTCGAGTCCTACGACTCCACAAGCCAGGGTGGTGGAAGTGGTAGACACGCTGGGTTTAGGTTCCAGTCCTCTGTGGGGTAGGGGTTCAAGTCCCCTCTCTGGTAATAATGTCTAGACCGAATATTATTCAATGGTTTAAAAAATGCAAAGGTTCTAAAACGACAAAAAAAAAAAGTGTTGGTTTAAGGGGTTGTCCCCAAAAAAAGGGCGTGTGTTTAAAAGTATTTGTTTGTTCTCCCAAAAAACCAAACTCAGCTCGTCGTAAGGTTGTTAAAGTACGTTTATCTAATAAAATACGATTAACGGCTTATATTCCTGGTCAAATACATCGATTGCAAGAGCATTCTCAAGTTTTGATTAGAGGGGGCAGAATTCCCGATTTACCTGGGGTGAAATATCGTTTAGTCCGTAATAAGTTAGATTTGGGGGGGTTATCCGGTCGTAAAACCGCTAGGTCTAAATACGGAACAAAGAAGCCAGATAAAGCATGTTAGAAGGAATACAAGAAAAAATATCTTTAAACGTTAAATTAAAAGAGACTTTTAATTTTTTGGGTATTAAAAAAGATCCCCTTGTGGGTAAAATGATTAATCTTTTAATGAAAAATGGCAAGCGCTCTAAAGCGGAAAAGGTTTTAAACAAATCTTTTCAAATGTTGGATGAAAAATATCCAGGTCGTGCTTTGCATATTTTTTATTTTGGGGTTTTTGAGGCAAGACGCGACGTAGGCATTCGTCTTAAGCCCAAAGCAAAGAAACGTCGTACGGCTAATGCGTTTAGCGTCTATTTACCGTACTCGATATCACCTGTTAGGGGAGTGAATTCAGGAATGAGGGCTCTTTTAGCGGCGAGTCGAAGACGACCCTCCGCAAGACCCTTTTGGGATAATTTAAGCCAAGAGATATTAGAATCCTCTTTAGGAAGAGGAGAAGTCGTTACTCAGAGGTATAGTTTAAATAAATTAGCAGACTCGAATAAACGTAGAGTACATCTGGGCTCTCTACCGATTTTTCCATTAATATCTCATTAATATTTAAATATGGATTTTATTCATTTTTTTTTTTTATCCGCGTTATTGTTTGTTATTGGTGTGGGGGGTGTCGTTTTAAACCGCACAAATATTGTTGTTGTTCTAATGTCGTTAGAATTGGCTCTTCTTTCAGTAAGTTTAAATTTTATTATATTTTCTGTTTGTCTTTCCGATCTTATAGGCCAAATTTTTGCAATATTTATTCTTATAGTGGCCGCTTGTGAATCGTCTATCGGTTTAGCTATTATTTTAGTATATTTCAGGGTGCGAGGGAGTATTCGTATAGATCAAGCATCATTGTTAAAATCATAATTTTTATGCTTCCATGGTGAAATTGGTAGACACGGCAGATTCAAAATCTTTTGTCTTTTGACATGCTGGTTCAAATCCGGCTGGAAGCATTAAGTATGATTCAAGCGCAAACTCTTTTAAAGGTTGTGGATAATTCAGGAGCTAAACTTGTTAAATGTATTAAAATTAAAAAGGGCAAAAGTTCAGCAGGTGTTGGAGATATTATATTAGTGTCCGTTAAGGTTTTGCGACCACGTTACGGTCGTCGTGTTCGTTTAAAGATGAACAAATCAGAGGTGCATCAAGGAGTTGTTGTCCAAACACGGAAATTACATCGAGCTAAAAGTGGGGTTGGTTCTAGTTTCGGATGCAATTCTGTGGCTCTTATAAGTTTGCAAGAAAAACCGTTAGGTACTCGAATTGCAGCCACGATACCCACTAGACTTCGAGGTTTAAAATGGGCCAAATTAGTCGCTATGGCAAGAAAAACAGTATAAGTTAAAATGCATTTGTATAAAAACCATTATTTTAATGTAGTTCAGCGGGATTTCATTCTTTGCAGTAATATCGCTACACCCAGCACGCTACCTACCCCTGAAAAAATATGTTTATACCTAGAAACTCCTAGTGTAAATAACAGTTCTGCGGTTTCTTCTTTATGTGCTCTTAAAATAATAACAGGGCAGATACCTTACGTATCTTCAGAAAAAGTTAAAGTAAAAAGACATAAAAAAAGTAAAACACACCCAATTGGTTGCAAAGTAACACTTAGGGGTTTACAATTATATAAATTTTTATTTAAATTTATGTTTAATGTTTTACCTCGTATTCGTCAATTTGAGGGTTTAAAATTACCGTTACATCGTAGTGTGTATTGTTTTGTTTTAAAAGATATTTTTGCCTTTGAAGAATTAATTCCGTTATTTCCGTATTTTGAAACTTTAACTGGTTTAAAATGTCAAGTTTTTTTTGGTACAAATACTAAAGAAGATATGTTATTTTTAGGAAATGGTTTGCAACTTTGTTTTGTTCCTTAACTTGTGTTAAAGTAATGCCGCGGAAGTAGCTCAATTGGTAGAGCGTAAGCTTGCCAAGTTTAAAGTTGAGGGTTCAAATCCCTTCTTTCGCTTTAGACGCATATGAAAAAAAGAGTTTTGCTAATTATATTTTTTTAATCGGGATAGTTTTAACAATAGAAGAGCTAGAGCTTTTTTTTCTAAACCTAATATGTTATACCTTTTAAGATGCTCCACGGAGTACCATTTTTTTTTAATCGATAGGGCCAAGCAATCCATTTGTGTCGTTAGGCTGGCTACGCTTTTTTGCATGTCTGTTAGACTGTCGTATACAGCGATTAAAACGGGACAACCTTTTGCAATCTTTGGGGGTGTCAAATAAAGTGGTGTAAAATAGATTTTACCTCTTTTCAAAGACATCTTTACTTTTTTAATTTTAGATGTTTTTAAATTGCTTGCATTTAGGATAGCAAATGTCGTTTGTTTAGACAAAAATAATCGTTTTTTTCTTAACTGTTTTTTCCTAGCAGTAGGCATGATTTAAAGGTTTCGTATTTTAATTTTTAGGGGCAATTTGTTAGCGCCGGCTTTTAATGCGGGTAATCCCTGCTCTTTATCAATGCCGTATAGTAAGAAGATAGGTTTCCCGACTAAAATGGGTGCGATCCAGTGATTTACTTTCCCCTTTCCCTTACCCATCCGGGCAGATGTCGGCTTATTGCTTATGGTTTTATCTGCCAGTGGGACAATTTCTAGTTTACCTTCTCTTTTAATTTTGCGCCTAATGTTTTGTCGTGCCGCCTCTAGTTGTTTAACATTGAGATACCCGGATTCTAATGAAATTATGGCGAAACAATTTTGTTCATTTAGTTTTTGTGCTTTAGTTGTAATTCTCGGTAATGACCTGGGTTTAAAGTATTTTTTATATTTTGTTTTTTTAGGTTGTAACAACATAAGGAATATTTTTACAAGTCCAGGCTTTTAAGCCGACACTACCATATCCTGTTTGGGTTTGTTTATATTCTGCATTAATTGTGGTGTTTAATTGACTAAGGGGCATTTGGCCTATTTGGCATTTCCAAGTTCGACTTCGTCCTTTTGCTTTATGTGTAAACCTCCCTTTTATTTGAATTTTTAAACCGTTAATCTTTTTATATTTTTGCAACGATTGAAGTCCTTGTTTAAGGTATCGAAGAAATTCGTAATGTCTTTTTCGTTTTTGTCTAGAACAAACGTTTTGTTCGATAAATCGGCATAAGCAAGATATGTTTGCTTTATTTGTTAGTATTAGTGACATTAACTGTACACCATACCTCGCGTAGTTATATTTTGAATTATGAAAACTTTTGGTGTAGTAAGCGATTTCTCTTCTTACGGGTTTCGGTACCGATCTGGTATACGTTTTTAATCTATTAATTTTTAGTATTATTTTTTTTGTTCCAGTAAATACCTGAATTAGTTTTGCAGCCGTTTGTAATCTAGAAGCGACTAAAGTCCATGACTCTTTTTTTATCTTTAATTTATTTTCTTTGTAACGTCTCGATTTGATCCGCCTTTTTGAGCGCATATGCAAATGTATTAAATCAACAGCTATTATTGTCGCCGCCGCGTGTCTATTAATCTTAATGTTATGCAGATAATGTGTGGTACCTAAGCAGCAGGACTCAATAAGGCGACGTAGTCTAGATATTATGTAGTAAAATCGGGGTTCATTCCAATGAGTATAACCTTGATAAAAAGCGTTTATGGGTCGTAATGTTATTGGATGAGCTTTTTGTGCCATTTTATTTTTTTTCCGTTATATATTTTCGAGTTGGTACAAATTCACCTAACTTGTGACCTACCATTTCAGGTTTTATTTTGCGATTGACCATATTTTTTCCATTATGAATCGACAGTTTTAATCCGACACAGACAGGGTAAATAGTGGAACGCCGAGACCAAGTAATTTTTTTTTTATTTTTTTTGCTAAAATTTGTTAAAAGACTTTTGTCTATGAAGGGTGTTTTCCAGTTAGATCTTGACATTTTTTTTTAATCTTCGTGTTCTCGCACCTTTTGTGGGTTTACCCCAAGGAGTTACAGATGGCCTGCCTCCTGATGTTTTTCCTTCGCCCCCGCCGTGTGGGTGGTCTATTGGATTCATGGCCACACCACGAACAACGGGTCGGTGCCCTAACCACCGGGCCCGCCCGGCCTTTTTTAATTTAATGAAACGATGCTCCGTGTTACCAATAATGCCGTTAGTCGCCTGCGCTTTAATATCAAACCAGCGATATTGTCCTGACTTCAAACGTATCTGTGCTAATTTTTTTGTTTTTTTTAATACGCGCCCGTAGGAGCCAGAGGCGCGTAGTAGCTGGCCGTTTTCTCCAGGGTATAAACTTATATTGTGTATAGGGGTTCCTGTAAGTATACGATCTAAAGATCTACTATGGGCATTATTTAATCCATAATGGGTTGAATTTGATCTTACGACGTCTCCTTTTTGTAGGTTAGTTGTTGCAAGTATATAATTCTGTTTTTTAGTGTCGGGATTAAAAATACGAGCTAGGTGCGCGGATCTATTTGGATCATACTCTAGTCCAATAACAATCCCTTGTGTGTATTTTCGTTTAAAATCTATTTTTCGATATAAGCGTTTATGATAACCCCCTCGATGCCACGAGGTTATCCGCCCTTTATTATTGCGTCCACCCAGTGTTTTGTGGGCTTCTACTTGGGATTTAAGTGGTCTTTCCAGAAATTGTCTTTTTGTCATACTATATTTCAATTGTTAGGATAATTAGTTATGCCTTTTATTATCGGTACTCCGACCCCGGACAATAAAATTTTGGTTCAGTCTGTGTCTCATATTTATGGTATTGGTTTAACAGAATCCGCTATGTTATGTCAAAAAGCGGGTTTTGGTGTTGATGCACGGGGTATTCACGTGACTCCAGAGAAAAGTCAACTTTTAGAAAGTTTGGTTGATAATAGAGCTCTCCTAGTGGGCGCTGATCTTCGTCGCTTTCAAAATGATAAAATACGGAGATTATACGCGATAATGGCTTATCGGGGTTTACGGCATAAGAGGGGTTTACCCGTAAGAGGCCAGCGTACCCATACAAATGCAAAAAAAAGAATTCATTTTAATATAAATGTTAATTAATAACCGGTATTTTGTCGAAAATTCGTTTAAATTTAAGTTCGTTAGTCTTTTTAGGCAAAAAGGGGTAAAAAATGTTTTGATTGTTAGATATTTAAATGATAATATAGGAACTAAAAAGTTAGGATCCGTTTATTTAAAGTGCACTAAACGCAATATTTTTTGCACTTTGGTGGACTGTGAAAGTAATACTATTAAAACTAGTTGTTCTTTAAAAGTTCCCGATTATAAGAGTGAGTTTAACGAAAGAGTAAATTTGTATACACGAGGGCTATTGTTAGGTAAATTATTTGGAAATAAAATAATTTCTTCGGGGTATGAAAAAATTATTATCCATATCGCAGGAACAAACAAAGGTCGATTCGGTGTTGTTCGAAGCTTTAGTAAGTTGGGTATTGATATTCATTCTATTATTTTAACAAGCAGAACAGCCCATAATGGTTGTCGCCCTATTAAAAGACGTCGTAAAAAATTACGCACAAAAGTGATGGGTTTTAAATAAATATTGTATTTGAAGGGGTGACTGAGGGGTTAATAGTGTCAGATTGTAAATCTGTTGGTTTTACCATCGTAGGTTCGAATCCTATCCCCTTCTTAAAATTAGTAATATGAAAGAGCAAGCTAAGAAAGTTCAACGACATCCATTTCATTTGGTTGATCCAAGCCCATGGCCTTTTGTGGCCGCTTTAGGTGGTTTAAGTTCGACTTTTGGTGGAGTTCTATATATGCATAATTATGATGGTGGGGGGCAGTTGCTGTGTTTAGGGTTAATTACTATTCTATACGTGATGTTTACATGGTGGAGAGACGTTATTCGTGAAGCTTCATTTGAGGGTCAGCATACCGCCGCGGTTCAACAGGGCTTGCGCATGGGGATGATTCTTTTCATTGTTTCGGAGGTTATGTTTTTTTTTGCTTTTTTTTGGGCTTTTTTCACATCCTCTTTGTCCCCTGTTTTTAATATCGGGGGGGTTTGGCCTCCGGCTGGCATAGAGGCTATTAGTCCATGGGGATTACCTCTTTTAAATACTATTATTTTACTTTCTTCCGGCGCTAGTGTCACATGGTCTCATCATGCTATCGTCGGAGGTTTTAAAAAGGAGGCTCTATTAAGTTTGCTCATTACAATAATATTTGCAGTTATTTTTACTGGATTGCAGGGGTTCGAGTATATTAATGCACCTTTCGCTATGTCCGACAGTGTTTATGGTTCTGTTTTTTTTATGGCTACAGGTTTTCATGGTTTCCATGTTATTATTGGTACCATCTTTTTATCTGTTTGTACTTTTCGGTTATATTTTGACCATTTTAGTCGTCAAAGGCATTTTGGGTTTGAAGCTGCGGCTTGGTATTGGCATTTTGTTGATGTCGTTTGGTTATTTCTTTTTTTGACTATTTATTGGTGGGGTTTTAACGTCATAGTGTAATTTTTTTTTGTGACTTATTGTTTTTTCTACATAACTCTAAAATAGATACACATTAAGCTAAAATATAAAGTTTAGTGTCATATTTTTGTATTATTATTACTACACATGTTTTTTAGCCCCTTAGAACAATTTCAAATACTCCCATTTGTTAATTTAGGTATTGGTTTATTTGACTTATCGATAACCAACGCAATGATTACAACGACTTTTAGTTTAGGTTTTATCTTGTTTGTTTATTATTGTCTTTCTGTTTTTGGTTTAAGCTGTTTTCCTAATCGTTGGCAGTTACTTTTAGAAGGCCTCTATTTAACTACCGCGGGTTTAATATGGGATAGTATCGGCCCACAGGGTCAAAAATACTTCCCGTTTATTTTTATGTTATTTAGTTTTATTCTGGTATCTAATGTGTCGGGTCTTGTGCCTTATTCATTTACTATAACGAGTCATTTAATTCAAACAATGGTTTTAGCTATTGGTGTATTTATCGGGGTAGTTCTTATATGTGCTTCAACGCATGGATTTCACATGTTGAGTTTATTTCTTCCAGGAGGTACCTCGTTACCATTGGCATTTCTATTAGTTCCGATAGAAATAGTTTCCTATATCTTTAAGCCTCTTAGTCTAGCTGTTCGTCTTTTTGCCAATATGATGGCAGGTCACACTTTACTAAAAGTAATTGCTGGTTTCGCTTGGGCTATGATGGGTAGTGGGGGTTTACTGCTAATAGCACATGTGGTGCCGCTGTTAGTTCTGATTATTCTTTTTGGCCTTGAGTTGGCCGTTGCTTTAATCCAAGCTTATGTGTTTACCATTTTAAGTTGCATTTATATAAATGACGCTATTGTTCTTCATTAGCCTTACTACTAGCAATAATAAAGCCTAAATTATAAAAGCATTTTTAGCTCAGTGGATAGAGCAACGGTCTTCTAAATCGTGGGTCATAGGTTCAAATCCTATAAGATGTAAGTCATGAAATTCTCTTTATTCTTTCAAAATGACACCATTGCTTTTTTGCCGGAGCTTTTTCTTGCAATTTCTATTTTAGTTGTTCTTATGCATGGAAGTTTCTTGGGCTTGTCCGCGGCGGCACTTTATACTTATTTAACACCGAGCATGATTCGGTTAACTTCAATAATTTTATTTATAAGTGCTTTTTTGGTTATTAATAATCCCATTGAATCACAAACCTTGTGGAATTCCATTTTTATTACGGATCATTTGTCAATATGGTTAAAATTATTTGTTGTTTTAGGTTTGTTAGCTTGTGTCTCCGTAAGTGAGGCTTATATGTTTTCGGTTCGATTGCGGGCTTTTGAGTTTTTTTTTTTTATTATTAGCATTTGCTTAAGCTTGTGTCTGCTAATTTCTTCGTATGATCTTCTTTCTATTTATTTAAATATGGAGTTTATGTCACTTATTTTTTATGTTTTAGCCGCCTGGAAGAAAAATTCATATTTTTCTGCTGAAGCTGGGTTGAAATATTTTATTTTGGGTTCTGTCGCTTCAGTTTTTTTTTTGTTTGGTGCATCATTAATTTATTTTTCTATGGGTACTACTAATTTAGGATCTCTTGGTTTGTTAACGGAAAATCTTGCGGGGTGTTCTCCGTTATTTTATTTGGGTTTGATTTGTTTAATCTCGGCGCTTTTATTCAAATTAGGCTCGGCCCCTTACCACATGTGGATAGCCGATGTTTATGAAGGGGCTCCTACTATTGTTAGTCTTATTTTTGCATCTGTGCCTAAACTTGCTATATTTGCCGTTGTATTGCGCTTAGTTTACACAAGTTTTTGGTGTTTGTTTCCTGTATTTTGGGAAGACTTTTTTTGCTTGTGTGGTCTTTTCAGCCTTTTTATTGGTTGCGTGTGCGGTTTAGGTGAAACTAAAATTAAAAGGCTTCTTGCATTTAGTAGTGTTGGGCATGTCGGGTTTTTGTGTTTAGGTTTAGCGTCTGGGAGCGTCGAGGGGATTCAAAGTGTTTTATTTTACCTTTTAATTTACATGTTAACTGCTATTTTTTTATGGATTTATGTTCTACACTTAGACTTGACATCTGATAATAGCTTTTTAACCTTTTCGGATGTAATCGGGTTAGTACGGTCTAATCCAGTTTTTGGTTTAGGAATTGCTCTTATGATTTTTTCTTTGGCAGGAGTTCCTCCTTTGGGCGGTTTTTTCGCGAAACTTAATATTTTTGTTAGTGTTATTGATTCATCTTATTATCTTGTCGCTATATTTGCCGTTTTAACTAGTGTTGTTTCAGCCTTTTATTATATCAGATTAATAAAAATTTTTTATTTTGAGAAAGCAGAAAATTGGTTTTATTTCGCGCCATTGACAAAAGGTGCTGCTTTTTTTGTGGTTACTATTGGATGGACCGTTATATTTTTTATGTTGAGTCCTAATTTGTTTTATTTATTGATCTATAAAATAGCTATAGGATTAATGATTTAAAAAAAAAAAATGTCTTTTACTCAAGAATCAAAACCTTCATGGCAAAGTTTTATTCCATTGGTTTCTAGCTCGGCATTGAGTGGTTTCTTTACTAGGTGGTTTTTTTCTACAAACCACAAAGATATTGGTACTTTATATTTAATATTTGGGGCTTTTTCCGGTGTTTTAGGTACAGCGATGTCTGTTCTTATAAGGTTGCAGCTCGCAAGCCCGGGCAATACGTTTTTGGGGGGAAATTATCAGTTGTATAATGTTATTGTTACGGCTCATGCTTTTTTGATGATTTTCTTTATGGTTATGCCGGTGCTTATAGGGGGATTCGGCAATTGGTTTGTTCCTTTAATGATAGGTGCTCCAGATATGGCGTTCCCTCGTATGAATAATATAAGCTTTTGGTTGTTGCCGCCATCTTTAATGCTTCTTTTAGCGTCCTCATTAGTGGAAGCTGGAGCTGGTACGGGTTGGACCGTTTATCCACCGTTAAGTGGTATCCAGGCACATTCAGGCCCATCAGTCGATTTGGCTATTTTTAGTTTACACTTATCAGGTGCCGCTTCTATTTTAGGTGCCATTAATTTTATAACAACCATATTTAATATGCGTGCTCCGGGTATGGGTATGCACCGTTTACCCTTGTTTGTTTGGTCTGTGTTAATAACAGCATTTTTACTTTTATTATCCCTTCCGGTTTTGGCCGGAGGTATTACTATGCTTTTAACGGATCGTAATTTCAATACCACATTTTTTGATCCGGCGGGGGGTGGTGATCCCGTGCTTTATCAGCATTTGTTTTGGTTTTTTGGACATCCCGAGGTGTATATTTTAATATTGCCGGGGTTTGGTATAGTTAGTCATATTTTGGCTACTTTTTCAAGAAAGCCCGTTTTTGGTTATTTAGGTATGGTTTACGCGATGTTGTCTATTGGTATTTTGGGTTTTATCGTTTGGGCTCATCACATGTTTACAGTTGGCTTGGATATTGATACGAGAGCTTATTTTACTGCGGCTACGATGATTATTGCTGTTCCTACGGGTATTAAGATTTTTAGCTGGATAGCCACCATGTGGGGAGGTTCGATACGCCTTAAAACACCGATGCTATTTTCTATAGGTTTCCTTTTTTTGTTTACTATCGGGGGGTTGACAGGTGTTGTTTTGGCTAATTCGGGTGTAGATATTGCTCTTCACGATACTTATTATGTGGTTGCACATTTCCATTATGTTTTAAGTATGGGAGCTGCTTTTACTATGTTTGGTGCTTTTTATTTTTGGGTTGGGAAAATGACTGGTTTGGGTTACCCGGAAGTTTTAGGACAAATTCATTTTTGGCTTATGTTTATTGGGGTAAATTTAACATTCTTTCCTATGCATTTTTTGGGATTAGCTGGCATGCCTCGTCGTATTCCAGATTATCCAGACTCGTATGCCGGTTGGAATAGTGTAGCCTCTTTTGGGTCCATACTCTCTTCAGTGGCTTCATTGCTTTTCTTTTATATCGTCTATTTGACATTAACCGAAGGGCATCTTGAGGAATCTAATCCTTGGGTTAAAGATAGAGGTATTGCTTTTCCGACGATTGAATCAAAAAGTGGGTAAGCTATAAGTAAAAAATTATTAAAGCTTTTGTTGTTTGTAATAAAGGGCTTTATCTTTTAATAAGGCTCTAGGGCCTATAACTCAGTGGTAGAGTATATGCCTGATAAGCGTAAAGTCGATCGTTCAATCCGATCTAGGCCCAGATGTTATGTTACTTTGTACGACGTCTCTAGTCTCTTTGGTCTAATGGTGAGGACGTTGCTTTTTCACGGCAAAAATATGGGTTCAATTCCCATAAGAGATTATTTTGTTAACATTTTTTTTATGTCGCTATCTTAAATAATTATCAAAGTAGTTGCACTGGTTTTGTTTGAAATGATAGTTTTTTAGATAATGTTGAACTCCTTAATTATATACGCGAATAGTCTTACACGACTATTGCCTGTCCAAACATTTGAGGTGTTTGGACATGAGATTGTTATTAATGTGTCTAAAAAATATTTGTTGGCTGCATTAACATTTTTACACCATCATAGTAATAGTAATTTTCATCTACTCACGTCGATTTCCGGTGTGGATTATCCGGATAGAGAAGAACGTTTTGAGGTTGTCTATGAGCTTTTGAATCTTAGATCCAACTCGAGAATTAGAATTAAAACTCGCACTGATGAGACAAATCCTCTGCCATCTGTTGTTGAGATATTCCCCACCGCAAATTGGTGGGAGCGTGAAATTTGGGATTTACTTGGTGTATTTTTTTCAGGACATCCGGATTTACGTAGAATTCTTACAGATTACGGGTTTGAAGGTCATCCTCTCCGAAAAGATTTTCCGTTAAGTGGTTATTTCGAATTGCGTTATGATGAAGATCAAAGAGTTGTCGTTTGCGAGCCTATTGAATTGACACAAGAATTTCGTTCATTTGATTTTCATATTCCTTGGTCTCATATTGATAAAATCTGATATAGTGATATTTTATGACTAGATGGAATTTAAATGCCATACTTAGTTGGGTAGATTCTCATATTATTGATTACCCGACGGCCATGAATTTAAATTATAATTGGAGTTTTGGATCGACTGCGGGATTTTGCCTGCTTATCCAAATACTCAGCGGGGCTTTTTTAGCCATGCATTATGCCAGTGAAACGCACTATGCCTTTTCTAGCGTAGAACACATAATGCGAGATGTCAAAAGTGGTTGGTTAATTCGGTACATGCATGCCAATGGAGCTTCTTTTTTTTTTATGCTGGTTTATGCTCATATTTTTAGAGGTTTATATTATGGTTCTTATATGGAACCCCGACAACACCTGTGGTGGTCCGGTACTCTTATATACGTTTTAATGATGGCGACTGCTTTTATCGGTTATGTTTTACCATGGGGTCAAATGAGCTTTTGGGGTGCTACTGTTATTACAAGTTTTTTTTCTATTATTCCCGTCATAGGAAAAGAAGTCGTTATGTGGATATGGGGTGGTTTTACTGTGGGAAATCCTACATTAAATCGTTTTTATAGTTTACATTATTTGTTACCCTTTTTAATTACGGGTATGGTTTTTGTTCATTTAGGTTTGCTTCACAAAGATGGCTCGAACAACCCTTTAGGTATAAAAACGAAAGCAGCAAATATTAATTTTTATCCTTATATTTATGTAAAAGATCTAGTAGCTTTTTTCGTGCTGGTTTTTTCTTTATCCATTTTTATTTTTTACTTTCCTAACGCGTTAGGTGAACCGGATAATTACTTAGAGGCGGATCCTTATAGCACTCCTGCCCATATAGTCCCTGAGTGGTACTTTTTACCATTTTATGCTATTTTAAGAGTTATACCAAATAAAGTTGGGGGTATTCTCGCGATGGGAGGTGCCATCGTGATGTTATTCCTGTATCCGTTGTTAAATACTTCAATATTGCGCAGTGGTAACTTCCGGCCTATTTATGCGGTAGTTTTTTGGCTTTTTGTCGCAGATTTTCTTTTATTAGGTTGGGCCGGGACTACTCCAGTTGATGACTATTTTAGATTTATCGGGATTACGGTGTCCGTTGGATATTTTTTATTTTTTATTTTTGGTGGTTTGTTTGTCGGGTGGTTGGAAAAACTTTTAATGTTGCATGCTACCAAAATGGCTGGTTCGAATATGCGGTGTTCAACAAGTTCAAATCATTTAACAGTCATGCGATCTTACAAAATGGGAGTGGCCGATTATTTGACCCCCAGAGATATCTCATAAATAGGCTGATATTAATCGCATACGTTTATTATGAACATACTAAAAAGAGTTAACACTTTATTTATTTATTTATTGTTTGTTTTTTCTGTATTTAAACCTTATAATATCGCGTATATGGATGCACCACATCCGTGGCAAGTTGGTTTTCAAGATCCAGCTACCCCGATTATGGAGGGTATTATTTCTTTTAATGGTTTGTTAATGACTTTCATGCTACTTATTGCTTGTTTTGTTGGTTGGTTACTTTATAAATCTTTAACCTTATTCAATGAATCAGTTAATCCACAGCCTGCAAGCTTTAATCATTCTACTTTACTTGAGATTGTTTGGACAATTATACCTGCGGGTATTTTGATGATCATTAGTGTACCATCGTACAATTTGCTTTACGCGATGGAGGAAGTTATTGATCCCAGTTTGACAATAAAAGTTGTCGGTCACCAATGGTATTGGTCATACGAATATTCTGATTTTGAATTAGTACCCAAAGTGACTAAAGAAAATTTAGATTTGGTTCAAAAGCGGGTTAAAAATTTAAAAGATTGGTTGGACTATATCGAAAGTAACAAGGAAGAAAAAAAATTGCAAAATATTCAGACCCCTTTAAATTCTGAGATTCATAAAGAGAAATTAAATATCACGGATGCTGAGTTAGGATATCTTAAAGTAGAATGGGAAAATGCCAAAAGAGAATTGCATGAGGCAGGTCTACGTCTTAATAGTGCTAAATCAGATTTAAAATTGGCTCGTGTCGATTTAGCCGCAGCTAAACTTAACAAATCTAGCGCAGAAGTCATTAAAGCTAGAACTGAATTATCGGAGTTTAGCTCCTCTTTCAAAAGACCTAATATTCTTCTTAAAGATGGGTTCGATGGTTGGGACGACAAATTAAGGCTAAAAACCAAAGAAAACTTAGATATTCTTAAAGCGAGATTGTTAAAAGCAGAACAAGAATTTGAGGGTGATTCTTCTATATTTTATATATTATCTATTGGTTTAAGTCCGGAGGATCTAACTACTACTAATGCTGTGGCGAAGAGTGCCGAGTTAGAATTTAATGCCTCCGGTGATAGGCTAGCAGTCCCATTTTTAAGATCAGACGAAGCTGGAGAAATCTTAAGTAGGGCTAACAGTAAATTCGAATCTGCTCAGACCTTTTTTGGCTTAACTCAAAAAAATTTAGAAAAAGTGGTTTTGACGTTTGATAGATTAAAAGAGAATTTCGGCAAAAAAGATATCGAATTTTTAGGTTATTTGGGTTTTAAAAATAATTTGGATACCAATTCGAATTTTATTAATATTGATTTGAACTATTATAATTTGGGTCAGGTCAGTGAGACATCTTTAGAAAGATTTTATTTAGCTAAAGAGGAACTTTGTCGAGCTAAAAGTCGAATTCTTAAAATTAGTGAGGAGTTGTCAAAAATTAACAATAGATTAGAGATAGCCGGAGGCCACGCTAAAGATGTCAATAAATCTCTTGCGGATACGCGTTTTGTTGAACATAGGGAGGAGATTCGTCGGTTAAAGGTTTCTGAAACGTTTTTTGACAATTTTACCTGGGATCGTCATAAAACTGATTTGCTCGAATATGAGAATAAACTAAGATATGGTAAATTTGCGCTTGAAGAGGCAAAAAAAAATTTGGACGATGCTCTCTTATATCTTTATAATAGTATTGAAAGTACGATAGAAGCCGATCTAGAAAATAACAAAGCATCATCGCATTTTTCCCGTGTCACAAATTTACCTCTATTAGATTCGGGGGCGGTTTATGACAAAAAGAGTATTTTGGTACTAGAGAATTGCATTTTAAAAGAGGCAAGGAATAAACTTTTATCTGGAGGGAAAGTGGGTGACTTGTTAATTGACAAAATTTCATCAGATTTAGAGCACTTTAAATTTGAGCATGGCGCGGAGCAATTAAAATTGAAGTTTATAAATGAATTTAACGACGAGGATATCTATACCCGATATATAGATTTTTCTGTTAATAAAATTAAGCATGAGGTAGATATCGCGGAGATTGATTATATAGAGCTTATCAATACGTCGACCAAAATAAAAACTTTTATAGAAAAAATTGAAGGGCAGTTAAAAAATCTTTGTTTAAGTAAACCGACGGAACCAGTGCTATCTATAAATGTGCCGGAGGTCTTTTTTAAAGGGGATTCTTATGACGTAGATTTCCATATTAAATCTTTTAAATTTTTTTTGTCTGAACTACGGCTACTCGATATAAAAGCAAATCCTAATATAATAGCAACTAAATTGCGTACTATCTTATTGCAATCAAAAGCCGATTTAGAAGGTTTAAAGCTATTTTCTACTTTTCTTGAAAAAGTTGTTAAAAAAATTAGTAGCAAAATTGATAGAGATGCTTTGGTTTTGATGTATATTAATAATACTGAAAATTCTTTGAGAAACTCCGTAGTTGACGCTGATTTGAGCTCTTCTGGTGGCTCTACGGGTGAAGACGGGAGTGCCGATAACGAGTCAAAGGGCAATAATGGATCTTATAAAGGCATTAAAGAAGTTTTAGAGGCTTTTGTAGAAAAACAGCAGGCTCCAAATCAAATTAATCTTTTGCTAGATGTTCTACAAATGCTTAAAGATACAGCTTACACTCTAGATGAAACTGATATAAATAAGTTAAGAGATTTTTTGTATAAAGTATTGACTACAATAATCGAAGAAGACTCGAGTATTCATCAAATTTTAAGAGAAGAAATTAATTTGATTTTAGATCTTATTAAAGAGCCTTCTGTTGATGGGGAGGGCTTTGAAAGACAACGTGTGAATTTTGACTCGTATCTTATCGGAGAAGAGGACTTAATTATTCCTGAGCCGCATGGTGTGGGAAAAGCCGGCAAAGTTTTTCGTTTATTAGAGGTGGATAATCGTCTTTTTGTTCCTATTAACACCCATATACGTGTTTTGGTTACTTCAGCTGACGTTTTACATTCATGGGCGGTTCCTAGTTTAGGGATAAAAGTAGACGCGTGCCCCGGTCGATTGAATCAAGTTTTCCTTTTTGTAAAAAGGGAGGGGGTCTTTTACGGCCAATGTAGTGAGATCTGTGGTGTTAATCATGGGTTTATGCCTATTGTAGTACAAGCGGTCAACCAGGATGATTATTTAACTTGGGTCGGAAAAAGATTATGCTCTTAAATTCTTTGTTTTTGCTTCTAATTATTGGTGTTTTTGGTTTAATTATTATACCTGCGGAGCATCGGCTATTCCTCCGACAATTCTCTCTGTCAATTACCACATTGGTTTTTATCTTATCACTTTTTTTGTGGCTGGGTTTTGACCATTCGACGTCTAAATTTCAATTTGTGGTTAATAATTTGTGGTTACCTATATCGAATATAAATTTAGTTTTAGGTATTGACGGTATTTCTTTATTTTTCCTTCTGTTGACCACACTAATCTTTCCTTTGTGCCTTTTAGCTTCATGGACTTTTGAAAAAGGTAATTTAAAAATTTATCTCATTAGTTTTCTAAGTATGGAATTAGTGTTGCTCCTGGTGTTTACCAGTTTGGATCTTTTATTTTTTTACATTTTCTTTGAGGCGGTTTTAATACCGATGTTTTTAGTCATTGGTATATATGGCTCACGTCAACGTAAAATAAGAGCAGCTTATATGTTCTTTTTGTACACACTATTGGGGTCCCTATTTATGCTTATAGGGGTTGTGTATATATACTTGTCTGTTGGCAGTACTAATTATGAGATATTGTCAATTATAAAGTTTTCTAATTATAATCAAAGGTGGCTGTGGTTAGCCTTTTTTGCGTCTTTTGCGTCTAAAGTGCCGATGTTGCCAGTTCATATTTGGTTACCGGAAGCTCACGTGGAAGCACCCACGGCAGGTTCGGTTATTTTAGCGGGGATCCTTTTAAAATTAGGGTCTTATGGGTTTTTGCGTTTCTCGTTGGGCCTCTTTCCTCAAGCGTGTATATATTTCACACCGTTTGTTTTTAGTTTAAGTGTTTTGGGTATAGTTTATGCATCTTTGACAGCGATTCGTCAAACGGATTTAAAACGGCTAATTGCATACACGTCGGTTGCGCATATGAATTTAGTTATGATAGGTCTATTTAGCGGTACGGTAATTGGGGTAGAGGCCGCTATATTACAAAGTTTAAGTCACGGGTTTGTTTCTTCGTCCTTGTTTCTCATAATTGGAGTTCTTTATGATAGGTGGCATACCAGGGGTGTTAATTATTACGGAGGGTTAACTCATACAATGCCAATTTTCATAATAATTTTTCTTTTTTTCACAATGGCTAATTTAGGCTTGCCTGGGACTTCTAGTTTTGTTGGAGAATTCCTTTTGTTAGTTTCGGCCTTTGATGCCAATACGACTGCGTGTTTTTTCGCCTCAACATCGATGATTCTTGGGGGTGTTTATTCTCTTTGGCTATTCAATAGAATAGCTTATGGTAATATTAAACTGGTGGGTTGTGATTTAAACTACAGAGAATTCGTAATTTTTCTACCATTGCTTCTAGGAACGGTCTTTATGGGTTTATACCCAAATATATTTTTTTCTGTTATGCATGCATCAGTTTCAAATTTAGTGTGGGTTGAGTCGTGGCTGTAAATAATTGAGTATAACGTTTGTGCAAGTTCTTGTTGGTAACCTTAAGTTCTTTTCGTCTAATGGTTAGGATATTATCTTTATGAGATAGAGGTGCGGGTTCAAGGCCCGTAAAGAACTGAAATGTATTTAAACATAGTTTTTTTACCCCTTTTAGGGTCTATTATATCAGGATTTTTTGGACGTTTTGTCGGAGTACACGGTTCTTGTTTCATTACAGTATTTTGCGTGGGTTTAACTTTTTGTTTAAGCTGTTTATCGTTTTACGAAGTAGGGTTAGCAGGAAGTGGGACGTACCTCTCTTTAATGACTTGGTTGGAATCCGATTCTTTTTATGTTGAGTGGGCTTTTTGTTTTGATAGTTTAACTGTCGTAATGCTTATTGTGGTTACCTTTATTTCGACTTTGGTTCACATCTACTCTACAGAATACATGGGGGGAGATCCGCATCTGCCACGTTTTGTGAGTTATTTGTCGTTGTTTACATTTTTTATGCTGGTATTAGTCACTGCTGATAATTTTGTTCAAATGTTTGTTGGGTGGGAAGGTGTTGGTCTTTGTTCCTATTTACTTATTAATTTTTGGTTTACTCGAATACAAGCTAATAAAGCGGCTATAAAAGCAATGATAGTTAATAGAATTGGAGATTTCGGATTAGCTTTAGGTATTTTTGCAATTTTTATTTGTTTTGGGGCCTTAGATTACGCCACAGTTTTTGCGTTTTCTCCTCAATTAACTTCTTGTACTTTATCTTTTTTAAATATAAAATTTAAAGCTTTAGATTTAATAGGGGTTCTTTTATTTATTGGTGCTGTCGGTAAATCTGCTCAACTTGGTTTACACACCTGGTTACCCGATGCGATGGAGGGCCCCACGCCAGTTTCTGCCCTTATTCATGCGGCTACAATGGTTACAGCTGGTGTTTTCTTATTAGCGCGTTGTTCCCCTCTTTTAGAATATTGTTCAGGGGCTCTTTTGTTGATAAGTCTCATAGGTGGTATGACTGCTTTTTTTGCAGCTACTACAGCTTTGGTTCAAAATGATCTTAAACGAGTCATAGCTTATTCTACGTGTAGTCAGCTTGGTTATATGGTATTCGCCTGCGGTTTATCTAATTATTCAGTCGCAGTTTTTCATTTAGCTAACCACGCCTTTTTTAAAGCTCTACTCTTCCTTAGCGCAGGTTCGGTTATACACGCGGTAGGAGATGAACAAGATATGAGAAAAATGGGTGGTTTGCGGCGCTTATTACCATTTACGTATGCGATGATGGTGATTGGATCACTGGCTCTGATGGGTATGCCCTTTTTGACAGGATTTTATTCTAAAGATGTTATTCTTGAAATAGCATATGCGACTTATTCGGTTCCTTCTCATTTTAGCTATTGGTTGGGGAGTCTCGCCGCTTTTTGTACAGCCTTTTATTCAATTAGATTAATCGCTTTATGCTTTTTAGTGGAACCCAACGGTAGTCGTAAATTATTACTATCAGCCTCAGAAGGGGGTAAGGCCATAGGTTTCGTATTAGGTTTATTGGCAATACCCAGTATTTTTATTGGGTATTTTAGTCGTGATTTGTTTATAGGGTTGGGTACTGATTTTTGGGGTGGGTCTTTATTTTGTCTTCCGTCCAATTTAAGTTTAATTGATGCCGAATTTATGTCGACCTTTTCAAAAATTTTTCCATTATGCCTTAGTGTCGTGGGTGGTATCCTATCGTTTACATTATATCGGTATTATAACTACAATATGTATTTTTGGAAAACCTCCATAGTAGGTCGTAGGCTTTATACTTTTTTAAGCCGAAAATGGTTTTTTGATAAAATTTATAATGGATTTGTAAGTCAAAATTTACTTGATTTCGGATACCATTTTACTTATAAATCTATTGATCGTGGTCTTATTGAGAGTTTAGGCCCTTTCGGTTTATCCAATGTATTAACAAGTCAAGTACAGCAAGTACGTGTGTGGCATTCCGGATATTTATACCACTATTTAGTCATTTTTGTTTGGGGTAATATCTTGTTTGGATTGTGGTTTCTATATGATTTTCCTTCTTTGCGCATTGGAGTGTTGCTTTTATTCTCTATATTATGGTTGACCCTATAATTTTTATATTCCTTATGATTCTTGGGGCTGGTTTGGGCGTTAAAGTTATTAGCACGCAAAATCCTGTATACAGTGGCCTCTATTTAGTTTTACTTTTTTTTTTAGGATCAGCCATTTCTTTTCTATTAGGTGTCGAATTTATGGCTTTATTGTTTCTTTTGGTTTACGCAGGTGCTATAGCCGTTTTAGTGCTGTTTGTCGTTATGATGTTAGATGTCAAGGCTGTTGAGTCTGTGTGGTCTTCTGGGCAGAAACGGGGATTTTATATTAGTAGTTTTCTTTTTTTCTTATGCTTAGTATTTGTTGGGAGTTCTTATGATTTACTTTTTTTGTTACAATCGGGGAGTGCCTGGATTATACATGTCTTGGCCTCTTTTAATCTGGTGTATAGTGAGGATAATTTAAAAACAACGATTAATGTATTATTTGATGGAGATCTTGCTGACTTTTTTTTGTTATGCTTATATAACGATATTATAAATGATTCTTTTTTAAATAATGCCTCATGGTTTGTTAATTTTGACTCTTCTTCCGCTTTAAACGATCCTAGTTACCTTTTGTATTCCACCCATGCTATTTTGTTGATAATTGCTGGAGTTGTTCTTTTAATAGCGATGGTTGGGGCTATTAGTTTAACACTTCAAAAAAATTGCCCAGATTCTTTACATAAACAATTAGGTAGAGAATCGAAAAATGCTATTTTTATGGTTAAGAATAAGTCTTCCACTAATCCTTTAAACTTGCATAACTTTAAAGCAACTTCTTATAAATGATTAACATTACTATAAACGAGCTTTTAATTTGGGTAAAAAAAGGGTCTACTGTTATTCAAGCGTGTGAAGCCGCTGGTGTTAAAATACCTAGATTTTGTTACCATGATAAACTTTTTATTGCAGGTAATTGCAGAATGTGCCTTGTCGAGGTTGGTAATTCTCCAAAACCTCAAGCATCTTGCGCTTTACCTTTTCTGCCAAACATGAGGATTTTTACTAATACCGCTTTAGTACATAAAGCGCAAGAGTTTGTTATGGAATTCTTGCTTTTACATCACCCTCTTGATTGTCCTGTATGCGATCAAGGGGGCGAGTGCGAGCTTCAAGAGCAAAGCTTTAACTACGGTTCAGATCGGGGAAGATTTTTTTTTTTTAAAAAGTCGTTAGGCGACACCTTTTGGGGTAGCCTTATAAAAACAGTTTTAAGACGTTGTATCGTCTGTACTCGTTGCGTTCGGTACACTTCTTTGATTGGTGGTAGTGATATTATAGGTACTTCTAATCGTGGGGGTAATAGTGAGATTGGTATGTTTAAGGAAAGTGCACTTAAAACAGAAACGTCCGGTGGTGTTATTGAACTTTGTCCTGTATGCTGGTCTGGTTTTATTTATAGTCAATAATATTATGTTTTTTTTGCGAGAGTATTCTCCAGCTTTAATCTATTTATGTTTTAGTCTCATATTGGCTTCGATTATTTTTGGAGCTTCTTATACCCTGGCTTTAGCCGAATCAGACAATGAAAAGTTATCTTCATATGAGTGCGGATTTGATCCTTACGAGGATGCTCGCAATGCATTCGATGTTCGTTTTTATCTTGTAGCTATTCTTTTTCTTCTTTTTGACATAGAAACAGTTTTTATTTTCCCTTGGGCAGCTTCTTTAAGTCAGTTACCGCCAGTGGGTTATTGGTCTGTAATTGATTTTCTTTTTGAACTTGTTGTTGGGTTCGTATATGCTTGGCAAATAGGCAGTTTAGATTGGGAATGAGAAATAGGGATTATAAAAGGCGTAATTTATTTTTTTCACATGAGTCAAAGCGCAGAGCCCTTAATGTTGTTGCGTCTAATCAAAATTTAAATATTTTTTTGCGCTGGTGGGCTCAATTAGAAAAATCAAAGTTGCCTCGACAAAGTAGTATATGTCGAGTTAAAAATAGGTGCGTTGAAACAGACAGATCACGCTCGGTAATTACTGTATATAAATTATCCAGATTGGAATTCCGACGTTTGGCCTCGCGAGGCTTATTCTTAGGAATACGTAAGTCTTCTTGGTGAAGTTTTCAGATTTTTGATATTTGATAAGGCATAGTAATTTATTTTACCCGTATTATTAATAGAATTTGCAAGCACTGCTAAAGTCATATTTAAATGCCTCAATTTGATACTATAACTTTCTTTAATCAAGTTTTTTGGTTAGTCTTAATTGTTTTTAATTTTTATTTTATAATTTTACGTTTTATGCTTCCTTCTTTAGCGTCTAGTCTTAAAGCCAGAAATAAGAATTTAAGATTCACGGAAGAGTCGCGCTAATATTAAAAAGTTTTTACAAGCTATTAAGGAGATGTGGCTGAGTGGCTGATAGCCTTGGTTTGCTAAATCAATCTATGTTTTTAATGTAGCGTGGGTTCGAATCCCACCATCTCCCTAAAAGGATAACATTTGGGAAAAAGTAACTCAGGTGGTAGAGTGCTGGTTTGTCATACCAGTGGCCGCGGGTTCAAGTCCCGTCTTTTTCGTTGATTAATTAATGTAAGAGGGGGTGTAACTTAATCGGTAGAGTGTATGCTTTGCAAGCATAAAGTTGAGAGTTCAAATCTCTCTACCTCCAAATAATAAAAGGGTTAACTAGGTTATACAATGTCTACTATAGACGTTTTTGCAGGTTCGAATCCTGTGTTCTCTAATGATTTTTTCGGGTAATTTCGTTTATAAGTGCGAAGTTTGGTCTTCGTCTGCAAATATAAAAAGTTTAAAATTATTATTATTCCTGTTACCCTTTTTTCAAAGGTTTCGAGGATTGTCTATTAATATTAAAAGGTTTACATTGCTTAAGTCGCCTTTAGGAAATAAAAAGTCCAAAGATCAATTTGAGAAATGTGAGCATCGGATGTACTTTTATCTAGAAAGCAGCAAACCTTCTAATATTTTAGCATGCGTGCACATATTAGCTTTTTTAAACGAAGTTAAATGTAAAGTTAAAGTTTCCAATAAAGTATCAGACTGGAGTTCAGCTAGAAAAGGATAAGTGACCGAGTGGTTTATGGTATCAGTTTTGAAAACTGACGCAGACAAACTGCCGTGGGTTCGAATCCTACCTTATCCTAAATTTATTTATGAGAATAAAAGTTAAACAAAAATTATTAGGTAATATATTATCGGATGGCAGTTTTAACTTTGTTTATGTTGATGACATTTCACCAAAATTATTTAAAATAATAACTGGTTTAGATATTGCAAATCATTTTGTTTGGACCGGTAAAGGTCCTAAAGAACAAACAGAAATTACAAGTTTTATCGCGCGGTTTAACAAACGTAGACCAGTATAAGCATTCGTGCACTATGTACAAAATTCAATAATTTTTAAGCAAGTTACCCGCAATATTAAGGTAAGGCAAAATTAAGTGTTGGTTAAAGATTGTGGCATCTGGCTATGTACTTATTTATTTAAATTTAACATGAAAAGATGTAATTACAATAAATTGTCTAATTATAGACAGTTAAATAAACTGAGTTTGATCCTAGCTCAGAGTGAAGGCTATAAGCCTGCTTGAATACATGCGAGTCGAATGGTTTTGCGCCATGGCGTACGGGTGAGTAAAAAATCGATATCTACCTCTAACTTTGGAATAATTCTATCTCTCAGGGGAGAAATCATCGGAAAAATGCCAAATAAATTACAAAAGGTACGCCGGTTAGAGACGATTAGATTTAGTATTAGGTAGTCGGTTGGGTTAAGCTTACCGAGCCAAAGATGCTTAGTTGGTCTGTGAGGACGATCAATCACACTGGGACTGAGACAAGGCCCAGGTTTCATTTGAAGGCAGCAGTAAGGAATATTGGACAATGAGCGAAAGCTTGATCCAGCAAGGCTTGGTGAGGGATTGAAGGCTTAGGTTGTAAACCTCTTTTTTAACCGAGGATAATGACATTAAGTTAAGAATAAGTCCCGACTAACTTCGTGCCAGCAGTCGCGGTAATACGAAGGGGGCTAGCCTTATTCGTCATAACTGGGCGTAAAGGGTCCGTAGGTGGCTCTTTGTAATGTTATAGGTCAAATACTTTAGCTAAACTAAAGAAAGGCCTTTAATACAGAAGAGCTTGAGTCTGATAAAGGATAATGGAATTTTCCAATGAGGGGTAAAATCCATAGAAGTGGAAACGAACATCAAACGCGAAAGCTATTATCTAGTTCAGTACTGACGCTGAGGGACGAAGGCATAGGTAGCAAACAGGATTTGAGACCCTGGTAGTCTATGCTGTCAACGATGAATGCTAGTTTTTAAACCAATAGAGACTACAGCTAAGGCATTAAGCATTCCGCCTGAGGAGTACGAGCGCAAGCTTAAAAATCAACGGAATTGGCGGGGGTTCAAACAAGTGGTGGAGCATGTGGTTTAATGCGATAATACGCGCGTAACCTTACCAGTTCTAGTAAGTCTGTCATTCTTACGGAGACGTTTTGAATTTTGGGACTTTCAGGTGTTGCATGGCTGTCGTCAGCTCGTGTCGTGAGATGTACGGTTAATTCCTGTAACTGAGCGCAACCCTTATCCTTTTTTTGTTTTTATTTCAATAAAAAATAAAAACTTACAAGAGACGGCCAGCCATAAGCGGGAGGAAGGCAGGGATGAGGTCAAGTCCTCATGGCCCTAATGAACTGGGCTACACACGTGCTACAATGGGAAGAACAATAAGTTGCAAGGACGTAATTCAAAGCCAATCTTTAAATCTTTCCTTAGTTCGGATTGAGGGCTGCAACTCGCCCTTATGAAGTTGGAATCACTAGTAATCGCGGATCAGGATGCCGCGGTGAATATGTCACTGGGCCTTGCACACACCGCCCGTCACGTCCTGGAAGTTAACTTGGCTGGAAGATTTTGGAATAAACCTTTTACGTTTTATTACAATTAATACAAAAGATATTATAAAAAGCAAATAAGGAAATTCCTTTTAAAAGACAGGTAAACAACTGGGATGAAGTCGTAACAAGGTAGTCGTAGGGGAACCTGCGGCTGGAATACACATTTATCAAAAGATTCGTCTTTATGCCTAGATTTATACCCGAACCCTTATCGAATTCGAGTGTCCTCGTCTAGGTAGCCATACATACTAGTTTTTCTGGGAACCATGGCTCTTTAAGATTTTAATTATATCTATTGCGTTATAGAGCAGTACGGTTAGCTCACCAGGCTCATGCCCTGGGGGTCGTAGGTTCAAATCCTGCTGACGCTAAGCTTATTGTAGGCTATTTTATGGTAAAAAAAAAAAAAGAATTCGAAAAAAAGCTAAAGCATTTTACAATAAATTTTGGGCCTCAGCACCCAGCAGCACACGGGGTTCTTCGTTTAATTTTAGAGCTAAATGGTGAAGTGGTACAGCGAGCGGATCCCCATATTGGATTACTTCATAGAGGTACCGAAAAATTAATTGAGTCCAAAACCTTCGTACAAGCTTTGCCGTATTTTGATCGTTTAGACTATGTGTCAATGATGTGTCAAGAGCACACGTATGTTTTGGCTGTTGAAAATTTATTACAAGTAAGTATACCAAGGCGTGCTCAATATATCAGAGTTCTATTTGCCGAAATTACAAGGATATTAAACCACTTGTTGGCGGTGGGTTGTCACGCGATGGACGTAGGTGCTATGACGCCGTTTTTGTGGTCATTTGAGGAAAGAGAAAAGCTAATGGAGTTTTACGAGCGGGTTAGTGGTGCCCGTATGCACGCCAGTTATTTTAGACCCGGGGGTGTAAGCCTTGACATTGGGTTGGGATTGCTCAATGATATTTATACTTTTGTAGGCCAGTTTGGTCAAAGATTAGATGAAGTGGAAGAAATGTTGACAGATAATCGGATATGGCAAGAAAGGTTAGTAGACATCGGAGTAGTTACCGCAAAAGAAGCAATTGATTGGGGATTCTCTGGTGTTATGCTTAGAGGTTCAGGAGTCAGATGGGATTTAAGAAAAAACGAACCTTATGAGATTTATTCTGATTTGAGATTTAAAGGAGTTGTTGGGAAAACTGGTGATTGTTATGATCGATATTTGACACGAATAGAAGAAATGCGGCAATCTTTAAGCATTATTCATCAATGTATTAACAATATGCCGATAGGAAGCGTTAAAGTTGATGATATGAAAATAAGCCCACCGTCGCGCTGTGAAGTAAAGCAAAATATGGAATCTTTAATTCACCATTTTAAGTTATATACGGAGGGTGTCTCGGTGCCGCTTGGCGAGACGTACACGGCTACAGAGGCACCGAAGGGCGAATTTGGCGTTTATTTGGTGTCTGATGGCAGTAACCGGCCCTATAGATGCAAAATTAAAGCCCCAGGATTCTCGCATTTACAAGGTCTTAATTTTATGGCTAAATCCCATATGTTAGCTGATGTGGTGACTATTATAGGTACACAAGATATCGTTTTTGGAGAAGTCGATCGTTAACCACAATATTTCGTTATAGATGTTTGGGTGTTCGAGAGATAACGTAGTGGTAGCGTGTTCGCTTTGGGAGTGAAAAGTCGTAGGTTCGAATCCTACTCTCTTGATTTTATTATTGAAATACCCCCTAAGGTTTATCT